GGCCCTGGAGGGATAATATCAATCACTTGACGTCCATCCGATGCATCCACTATGGTTATTTCGTACCCCCCTTTTTCTTTTCGTATGATTTTGTTTACTATACCCGCCGCTGTAGCGTTATAAACATTATTGTTACTCTTGCTCCCGTCGGGATAAATCTGACCCCTTCCCCTGTTTCCGCCTACGTATATGGGATATTTTAAGAAGTGAATGTCTTTCTTAGTAGTGGGGTCCGGGGAAAGAATAGGAAAGGTGATTTCACTATATTTTTGACCAGGAACAGGACCTATCACAAGAATATTTTTTTTAGTGGGGCGATAGCTCTGAAAAGACAGATTTCCCGTCTTTTCTTTAATCTCGGGCGAAATACGATCGGGGGGGGCTAATTCAAAACCCTCAGGTAAAATAAGAACTGCCCCTACATTCAAAGCCCCTTTTTTACCATTAGCAAGAACTTGTTTCAGTTGCAGATCATAAGGAATTCGAACAACTGCTTCAAATACAGTATCAGGTAGTATCGCTTGTGGAACCTTGATATCCACGGGTTTGTTCGCCAAATGGCAATTGGCACATACAATACGGCCAGTCGCTTCTCGTGGATTTTCATAACTCTGCTGTGCAAAAATGGGATACGCTTTTGAAATGGGTGCCCGAGTTATTATATATATGATGAGCGATACGGAAATGAATCGAATAATCTCTTCCTTTATCCAAGAAAAAGTATTTCTAGTTTGCATGGTCCAATCATTGATCCCAAAAATTTCTACAATAAAATTTGCTAAGTCACTAGTATAGTTACTTATCTACGATTCTGCTAGATACTGAAATAATTTGGGTGGAATATTGAAGGACTCCCCGGGTTGGCTAGAAAGAATAAGTATATTTTGGGCTCTTTTACTTATGTACAAAGTAACAAACATTATAATTGGACCGTTCGATCATTTTTCAATCATTCATTGAATGATAAATCACTACAAGTGACGGAGATACGCGATTTAAATAACGAAAAATAAAATATTTAAAAATTGTATCTAAAATAACTGGAAAAGTAGAAACAAGACCGGATATAATGTGATCGTTATGATCAAATCCAAAATCTTTGTAGATAGAGCCAATCATTAGTTCCCAACCATGGGGCGAATGGAATCCTATGCATAAATCGGTTAATAAAAGAATAGAAAAAGCTTTTATTGTGTCGCTTAAATTATATATAAATTCTTGAAGACAAGAGTTAATAAAAATAAGGTCTTCATTACCTAGAATAGAATAAACACTTAGAATAAGGAAAGAAATTATATTTGTTGAGAAATGTAAAATCGTATGTATACGACTCTCATTGTGCATCTTGATCAATTGTATCGTTTCTTTGTAGACTCCAGCATGGAGTTTTTGTAAATGTAAAGGCCCTTCCGGGTATTCCTTTATCATTTCGTCGAAGAGGGATAGTTCCTCTAATTCTATGAATTTTTTTAAAATACCCTTTTCTTCAATATCATTTAAAAAAATTTCGGAGGGCCTAGTATTCCACCACTTATTAATCCAAGATTCCAGACTTTTGTTAAATGTAAATGAGAGAGCGATCCACCAAGGTAAAAATACTATAGATGCAAGATATAGAAGGGAAATAAATGCTTTCTTTTTTGCCATTTGCCCGTCTGTGAATTTTGAAATTAACTCGGCTCATTCGTCGACTCTATAGGATACTAATATTTCGATCAAGTATCAGTTCTATTACATTACAAGTCTCGAGTCTATATCCCGATTTTTGATTTGTGATTCAGTACAGTGTTTGGTCCTTGAATTTCGAAAGAAAAGAGGAAAACAATATATAATAGAAAAATACAGAAATAGAATAATAAAGAGTCCATGAATGACTAAATAAACTCTCTCTCTATATATATATATATATATATTATTCTTTCAATATATATCAATTGCTCAAATTCGAAGCAATTGTCTCCTTTGGAGGACTGCACGAAAGAGCCATTTTTTATTCAAATTAATCAATATTATTTGCATTTCGAGACGCAAGAACTCCCCGGTTATCAAGATATCAAAAAATTTCTAAACAAAACTTGCGGGTCACCCGCAGTACAGGAATAATTAATAGGAATTCTTTATGCCGAAATGTTTTGATATATATGATATGAATCTATTATTTCAATTTCTTACTTCTTTCGTTAATGAATTGATTTCAGTCGATTTGACTATGCATAAAAAAAAAAGGAATTTATGGACAAAAACTATTTCGTTTTATGGTTGTTTCATGTACGTTTACTTTTCTTGTTCTAATCAGCGTTCGACAGAAACTTCAGTTAAGTTATGCTATAGAAAAAAGAGAAAGAGAATTCTTGAGTTATCTTTTTTCTTTACCTGTTGTTAAGAATAACAAAGCTTTTACTTTTTTTTTTTCAAAAAACTTCAATTGGTACACGCAAAAAATAGGCCAATTCGGCGGCTTTTTGTTCAATTTCTCGTAGAGTCAAATTCTCATCGATACGAGTCAAGGGAATGGACCCCTGGCCCCTGATTTCGATATAAAGTATAGGACGAGAAAACATACCCTCTTTAACTTCCATTCTGATGGATTGAATGTCTTTCATAAGGAATCGCAGAAGGATCCGACGATTTTTTCCAGGAAATCCCCAACGAAAAATACACACTATTCCTTCTTTTATATCGAATCGATCATAACCGCTACCCACATTCCACGCAATTGTGCACCACAAATAGGAACTAATAAAAAGACCCGCAATTCCATAGAAAGACATCACGATTCCTTGTGGAAAAAAAATGATTTGCTGCGAGGGAAATAACGGTAGAAAATACCTACCAAGATAACTATAAGTTCCAACCAATAAAAACCCTAATGAACCTAAAAAAAGGATAAAGGCCCAGCAGAAATTACTCGGTTTTCGAGACCCCGCTATAAATTCTATCCATATCCGGTCTGATCGCCAACTCATACTATACTACATCTAGTTGCATTGTATTGTAATTGGGAGGAACCCCAATAAAATTGACTTTAATTTTTTTGTTTCCGAAGTAACCCTCATCAACTAGCACTATATATGATGTGAAGCTTTAGGAGTAATTCATCAATTGCTTAGAGTTAAACTAAACTAAAAAATAACATCCCTTTTCTATGTATTATTTTTTATGTATTATATATATATGATTTTTTATAGATATCCCCAGACATGTAGATATAGTTACTTTACGCTTCAGAAATCTTACCGATACCAATTTTTTTTCAAAAAGCTATAAGTAATTTACTCATATATGATGTTTATGCATACGAACTTCTGCTCGGGGGAAACTGCCATTCTACTAAATAGATATTTGTGTTATGCTCCAAGTAAGCCTAAGTCTTTAAAAAAAATAGAAAAAAAAACGATTTAACCCCATAATATCTAAAAAATTTTGTTTTTTTGAACATAAAGAAATAAAGAAACCATACCAATTGCCGGAAATACTAAGCCCACTAAAGGCACAAAAATAGCGGGTAAGTTGCTGATTGTTGTCATAGAATGGTTACCTCTTTATACCTCTTTTTTATTATTGTTATATTACCATTTTAATCTGTTATTGTTATAAAGATATCTTATACGTCATATATAATTATACTTAAGTCAGTATTGAATATATACAAGGAGATATACAATATAAGAGTATATTATGTAATATATATATATACTACGATATAATAAGGAATAAATATAATAGGGAGTCAAAATACTAATATATAATCTATTATAGTAAGTATATAATAAATGGAAATCAAAAGTGTAAATAAATGGGCTTATTCATCTTTCTATATGAAATAGATGTATGATAATCAACTTCTTTATTATTTTATTTTTTTTATTATTCTTATTATTTTTCTATATCTATTTATTCTAAATTTTTTCTAGTATATTGGAATGTTTTCATTTTAATTTAATAACGATAAAAAAAAATCCCATAATTCTTTTCTACAATTCAATCTTATGTTACTAAATAAAAATACATTCTTCAGACTTTTCCTTTTATTCCTATAAATTAAATAACTGCTTGGTCGCCTCCAAACAAATAATAAAATGTAGAATTAATTTAATCATTTAATTCATTTTTAAATATTAAATATATTAAATTAAGGCTTATACGTTTCTACTTGAATTGCATTTTCTTTCAAAGGAAGGAAAGCATGGAGCTGAAATAATTCACTCAGAACTGCTTTTAAAGGATTACGTGGTACGATTGGATCAAATAAGCCCTTATCGAATAAATATTCAGCTACTTGTGAACCCTCAGGTACTGTCTTATTCAATGTTTGTTCAATTACTCTTTTACCAGCAAATGCAATGTAGGCATCGGGTTCGGCAATAATGATATCCCCCAACATACCAAAACTAGCCGTCACCCCACCCGTAGTAGGAGATGTAAGGATTGCTACATAGAATAACTTTTTATTTGATTGATAATCATATAAAGCAGAAGATATTTTAGCCATTTGCATCAAGCTCAAACTTCCTTCTTGCATGCGTGCGCCGCCGGAAGCACACACTAGAATAAGAGGTAAAAATTGATTGGTAGCATACTCGATCAACCGTGTTATTTTCTCACCCACTACAGATCCCATACTACCCCCCATAAACTGAAAATCCATAACCCCAATTGCTACGGGAATACCATTTAGTTTACCTGTACCTGTTTGAACAGCCTCAGTTAATCCTGTATTTCTTTGATAAGAATCAATACGATCTTTATAAGGTTCTTCCTCCGAATGAAATTCAATAGGATCCAGAGAGGCCATGTCTTCATCCATAGGGTCCCAAGTACCCGGATCAAGCAAAAGTTCGATTCTATCCGAACTACTCATTTTCAAATGACATCCACAATGTTCACAAATATTCATTTTTGATTTAAAAAATTTCTTATAATTTAATCCATAACAATTTTCGCATTGAACCCACAAATGCCTGTATTTTTGAGTTACATCTAAATCATTAGAACTTTCT